GCTGACCCTCTTAGTCCGTTCTTGCCAGATTGGGAGCCTACCTAATATTTATGTTTTATGCTTTTAAAATAAGATTTCCTCCGCTTAATGGATAACCATTTGTTACCAATGGAGAATTTCTTATCATCTTAAATTCAGGTGATTGGATTTACACCAACGGAAACCATAAACTTAATACACAATAGAGGGATATGATAGAGTTTTTTTTTAATAATGAATGGAGTTCCTTTTTCCATCCTATCCCATTCACCGGTACTGATCGTTGATACTGTAAAAGTAGTTTTCTTGCTTTTGTGCCAGCTCATGATCTAAACGAGTCGCACATACACCCTAGTACATGTTCCTCGACGCTGAGGGCACCCCCGAAGAGCGGGGGATTTCGTGACATTTCTGATTGGCTGTCTTGTATTTCTAATAAGTTGTTTAATAGTTGGCATGTTGAATCGTATACATAATATGATGGGTTGGTTTAGATTGATCCTAACCGAATGATGATGAATTACTTCTATTTAATAGAATATTAAATTCGAAGATAAAATCTCAAATCACAGATTTGCGCGAAATCCATGTTATTTTCATTGAACTGCTACAAGATCAACAATTCCATAAGCTTGGGCTTCTGTTGCTGACATAAAAATATCTCTTTCCAGATCTTCGGATACAACCCATAAGGGGTTGCCCGTTCTTTGTGCATAAACCCTTGTGAGGGTTTCACGCAGTTTCAGCAGTTCTTCCGCTTCCAGGACAAATTCGCCTACTTGTGCCATATAAAAACCACTAGCAGGTTGATGCATCATTACCCTGATGATATAACAAAATAAAAGCTTCCCCTATCTCGCATGATAAAGCAAAGAGAAAAGAAAGATAAAGAATAGAAAAAAGATAGAATTGAACAACCGTACAGGCATCTTTTGTGCATACGGCTCTACAAGAAAATTGACCCCCCTCCTTTCTATTGAAGAAAGAAAAAAATAGAATCTATCAGACTCAGATCAGATGGGTAAATAATCAAATTGCCATCCTTCCTTTCGGAGGAGTTAAAAAATACTATGATGGCTCCGTTGCTTTATATGTTTCTTTTTTCTTTTTTTGTCTGTGATTCAGCAATCCCAAAGTTTCTTTTTAATCCGATCAAATAAGGAAAAAATCTTTTTTTTTTTTTCGTACTCTTTCATAACATAAATATTGTTAAGAACTCTCCGGCATGAAAACAAAAAAGTTTGTGACGCTAAACTGAACTCCCGATAGATAAGAGAAAATCGGAAATACCCCTTATCTCATACTACTCTCTCGATACAGAATCTAATGTTTTGAAAAAAAAAAACAATACAAAAATTTCTCATATCGAATTCGAAGTGCCATGCTATTATTACTTAGTATTCATATGGCGAAGGCATAGTCTTCTTTTTTCTCTCAAATAAAAACCTCATTGGCGCCAAGCGTGAGGGAATGCTATACGTTTGGTAATTTCTCCTCCGACCAGGATAAAAGATGCCATTGAAGCGGCTAATCCTACGCATACTGTATGGATCTCTGGTAGCACAATTTGCATAGTATCATAAAGGGCAATCCCAGGTATTACCCAGCCCCCAGGAGAGTTTATAAACAAATGCATCTCTTTGGCATCATCCTCCATACTGAGAAATACCAGAAGACCAATAAGTTGATTCGAAAGCTCGCTAGTAATCCCTTGGCTTAAAAAAAGTAATCTTTCTCGATAAAGTCGGTTGATTAGGGTAAAATTGTATCCCTTAGGAACCGTACATGCGTCTTTTGATGCATACGGTTCAAAAAAATTGTGAATCAATGTATAGATTCCAGCCCTCTTTCTTTTTTTCTAGAAAGGTTCTTTCTTACTTCTAACGAAAGGGCTTTTCTTCGATTTTTCAATAAAGACGAGTTTTGACTCCTTTTTTATATTTTCGATTTTCCATTATAAAATTATAAGTTATAAGAAAGGGTCATTACATTATCGAATTAACTTCTCATTGATGTATTCTTTCATCGAGATTTAATTCAAACCGCGATGGTATTTTCTTGTTCCTGAATGGGTCTGTTTCATCTTTTTAGGTTTATGCTCTACTCCGGGTAAAGATCCGCCCGATTTGGATTTGTACATATAGGACAAATGCTCCCATTACCATTTCTTTTTGTATTTCTTTTTTTTTTTTTTCAATTCATTTTATACAAGTATTTATTAGAGTTGAGATAACTTTGCTTGACAATTAGGATCTCTTTACAAAGAAAAAATATGAATAGCAATCATAGATATCTTACCAATCCAATTGGGTTTTTTCTAAACGGAGCCTGGATACTTCATTTTTTTAGTCCAACCAAGCCAACCATAAATTATTCTAATTGATAATAGTAATATGAATCCCCTCAAAAATGGATCTAATTGCACTTCACGCTCCAAATTTTTGATGATTCAATTTATCTTTCTTGGGCGAAACGGGGGATATCTCGATCGGAGGAGAGAACGGGGAAATACCATGTGACC